CATAATAATTATGACCCATCCCTTTTGCCAATTTAGCCCTTAATACGGGATCATTCAAGTCCGGTTTTTTTGTTATTAGGATAGGTGAATCATTATTATTTTATTATATAGATATAGATATAGATATTCAATTCATCCCCCGAAAGAGCCGGACATGCTGATTTTTCATCATCCGGCTCGAGCAAAAATAAAAACAAACGAACGAATCTAAAATAAATCTCTTCAAGGATTTCCGTTCTTAAAAATAAATGCTCAAGACCCAATTACATCATGATCAAATGCTTTCTGGGTAGTCTCATCCCTTGTGGTTGGTTTTTATCTCCAAAATTTTTTAAGATTTTATTATATAATATATAATAAAATCTTAAATTTAAAAATAAAGGGTTTACTTGTTACTAATATAGCCTAGCCTCTATTGTTCTTTAGATCCCTTGTTTCACTCCGATAGTATCATAGATCAGGTCAATGCAGAGGAAATGGATGCATTTCAATACTATTCAAATAATATAATAATAATAATTAATAATCATTTAATTTAGTTATTAGTTATATATACTTTAATTAAGAAAAAAGAGAAAAAAATTTCATTATATTACCCAAAATCACACATTCGACTGGATCTTACGGAGCCCGTTCATGCCTGACATGATTCAGGGTTGATCATAGAATAAATTCTCTTCACACGAACCAGCCTATCCTCTGTATAGGACTTACTTATACAGTGGTTGGACAAAAGACACATTGGATTATGAATTACAATGTGGCAGTAAAGAGCCATATACCTGCACAGCCTAATCAATAGTTCAAGTCACACACTCCCATAATCCATTTTTTTTCGGAGAATTACCTTCAACTAGTGTATGTTAAATAATTAAATACAATATTAGGGAGTTGAAGGAAAATGTCCAAATACATGGATTATTGTTTTCAATAATCCATACATGTAGCAATGAAATACTGTTCTTATCCCCCTCAAAAAAATGATAAATTAAAAATATCTATGATATACCCCTTTTTCTATAAAGGTTTCTATAAAGGACCAGAAATACCTTGTTTACGTATCATTAAAAAATGCATTAACATAAATACGGCAGTAAGAAGAGGCAATACAAAAGTATGTAAACTATAAAAACGGGTCAAAGTGGATTGTCCCACACTAGCACTTCCACGCAATAACTCTACCAAAGGCGATCCTACTACAGGAATAGCGTCAGGTACACCTGTTACAATTTTGACTGCCCAATAACCAATTTGGTCCCGAGGTAAGGAATAACCAGTTACACCAAAAGATGCGGTCAATACAGCCAGAACCACGCCTGTAACCCAAGTCAATTCGCGAGGTTTTTTAAAGCCACCGGTAAGATACACACGAAATACATGCAGGATCATCATTAGAACCATCATACTTGCCGACCACCGATGAACTGATCGTATTAACCAACCAAAATTAGCTTCCGTCATTATATATTGAACAGAAGCGAAAGCCTCCGTAACAGTTGGGCGATAGTAAAAAGTCATAGCAAACCCCGTAGCTACTTGTACTAAAAAACAAGTAAGCGTAATTCCTCCTAGACAATAAAAAATGTTTACATGCGGAGGAACATATTTACTAGTTATATCATCCGCAATCGCCTGAATCTCGAGGCGTTCTTCGAACCAATCATAGACTTTATTGAGATAGGTAAAGCGCTAAAAGCCCCCCTCTAAGAACCGTATATGAGAATTTTATCTCGTACGGCTCAAGCAAACACACCCAAATAAAGGTTAAAGCTTCTTAATCTCTTTATTTTTTCTTTTCGGAAGATGTGAAGGAATATAAATCTGAAAGTAAAGTTTTTGTTTTTGGGGCGATAATGCCAATATATCAAGTCGGCTCATCCATCTTTCTGTTAATTGTTACTACTGGCCTCTTGAATATTCTCTTTTCCTATTTTTTATCTTTGTTTTTTATGGCTTTTTTATCAGTGATAGGCATTTTTCTTGTTAAGACCCTATGAATTGATTGAAACCCCAGATTCATACTATAACCACGATGACTCCGAAAAACCTAAAAGCTAATCCCAAAGATTCCTTGAGTAAGAACCATTGGATCATCACTTATTCAATCAATAGAAGAGGTATAAAAAAAAAAGAAATTGTCTGTTTATTCTTTATTTTTTTATTATTTTTAATAAAAAGAATAAAAATATTTCAATTTTTTTGAAAAGCAAAAATTTGATTGAATCCGATCGCGAGGTCTGAATATTAAAAAAATATGAATCATAGTTTAAAGATTTCTTCATCTATATCTATTTTAGATATTCCGTGTTTCAGATACAAAAAATATATCCGACGAATGAGAACCATCTCTATCAAGATAAGATGACAGATCCCTTCTCTGTACTATCAATAGGATCAACTATAACAAGTCACACACTCATATTCCGGAAATACAGAAAGAAAGAAATTCCGCGATCGAACTACCAAAAAAGGGCGTTAAAAATACAAAGCGTAGCCCTAAAAATAAAATGCACTTTTTATTGAGTGGATTTAATTCATTGAAATTCCATCCAATAAAACGGAAGAGTTATAAATTTCCAAAATAATACATAGGAATATTGCAAATAAAGCCATTGCAACTCCCATCAAAGGAGTAGTTCCCCATCCAGGAGCTACTTTACCATATTCCGAATTCAACGGTTTCAATAAAACCCCTACGGTAGTTGGTTTTGGACGAGATCTAGAACTACCCTCAATGGTTTGTGTAGCCATAAATCCTATTTTTTTTTTTTGAGATCTGTTGACTTTGTATACCATTCCATTGTAAATAAATGATTTTATCATAGATCCATTGGGGTCTTTAAATTATATAATAATGGAAACAGCAACCCTAGTCGCCATCTTTATATCTGGTTTACTTGTAAGTTTTACTGGGTATGCCTTATATACCGCTTTTGGGCAACCCTCTCAACAATTAAGAGATCCTTTCGAGGAACACGGGGACTAGTTGAAGTAATGAGCCTTCTGATATCATCTAATATCATAATATCAATAATATCAGAAGGCTCATTACTTCAATTAAGCTAATGAAAAATTATTTCACCTTTTTAGTTGGAACTTTAGGGGGTTCCCGAAAAAAGATAGCGAAAAAAATGATTCCTAGAGTCGAGACTAATAAAAATGTATAAACCAATGCTTCCATAGATTTGATTGTGGTTTACAATTATAGCTTCCATACCTGTTTACTCGAGATTATTTTCTCGATAATGATAAAAAGTCAAAACAAAAAAAGGGCGGCGATTTCAATCAAGATTTTTTAGTATCCTATATCAAATCTTCTATTAGACTCCTTGTCTTCTTGTAGTGGGATCCCCAAGTTTTTGGAATGCTCCAAATTCCACCTGAGCATCCAAATCGGGGTCAATACCGGCAAAAACATCTCTGAACAAAGTTCTAGCCCCATGCCAAATGTGTCCAAAGAAGAAGAGTAAGGCAAAAGAAGCATGTCCAAAAGTAAACCAACCCCTTGGACTACTGCGAAAAACACCATCAGATTTCAAAGTAGCGCGGTCTAATTCGAAAATTTCACCCAATTGAGCACGCCTAGCATATTTTTTGACAGTAGCGGGATCGCTATAACTGACTCCGTTGAGTTCACCACCATAGAACTCAACAGTTACACCTACTTGTTCAACGCTATACTTAGATTCCGCTCTTCGAAAAGGAACGTCAGCTCTAACAATTCCGTCCCCATCTATCAAAACGACCGGAAATGTTTCAAAAAATGTAGGCATACGGCGTACAAAAAGTTCACGTCCGTCTTTATCTCTAAAAATGGGGTGTCCTAACCATCCAACAGCTATTCCATCGCCATTGTCCATGGAGCCCGCTCTAAATAATCCCCCTTTTGCCGGATTATTACCGATGTAATCATAAAAAGCTAATTTCTCAGGAATTTTTGCCCAAGCTTCAGATAAACTTTGATTTTCCGATAGCCCAGCACTTACTCTTCGGTATATTTCTTGCTGAAAGTATCCCTGATCCCATTGATAACGAGTGGGACCAAATAATTCGATCGGAGTAGTTGCTGAACCATACCACATAGTTCCAGCAACAACAAAAGCTGCAAAAAAGACAGCAGCAATACTACTAGAAAGAACGGTTTCAATATTGCCCATACGTAACCCTTTGTATAGACGTTGAGGCGGACGGACACTAAGATGGAATAAACCTGCTAATATGCCTAATGTCCCTGCTGCAATATGATGAGAGGCTATTCCTCCTGGAACAAAAGGATCAAAACCTTCGACACCCCATGCCGGACTTATAGGTTGTACTTTTCCAGTTAGTCCATAAGGGTCGGATACCCAGATTCCGGGACCATACAAGCCTGTTACATGAAATGCGCCAAAACCAAAACAAGCCACTCCGGAAAGAAATAAATGAATTCCAAAAATCTTAGGCAAATCCAAAGAAGGTTTTCCTGTACGTTCATCAGAAAATATTTCTAGATCCCAATACACCCAATGCCAAATAGCTGCTAAAAAGCACAAACCAGAAAACACAATATGTGCTCCGGCCACACCTTCATAACTCCAAATACCCGGATCCGTTATAGTCCCTCCTGTAATACTCCAACCGCCCCATGAATTGGTTATTCCTAAACGAGTCATGAAAGGTATAACGAACATACCCTGTCTCCACATTGGATCAAGAACGGGATCAGAAGGATCAAAAACGGCTAATTCATATAGAGCCATCGAACCAGCCCAACCGGCAACCAGAGCTGTATGCATTATATGGACAGAAATCAACCGGCCGGGATCATTCAATACGACAGTATGAACACGATACCAAGGCAAACCCATGGAAATACCCCTTTACTCAAAGAAAAATGACACTATGTAACTTTATTGCATTAGAAAAGACTGTGATTATGCAATGTACCCCTTTTGTTCAATGGATTATCTCGGAACAAGGGTTCATATTTGTTCTATTTTGGTGGTAATAATAGAACAATTATATTTGTAGGAACAAAGAGAAACAAATCTATTCTATATCCGATAAGTATCAATACGCAATGGGAAGTTGATACCATCTTGTATCCATAAATACTTTGTTACTTGATGATTATTGGAAGGTTATATTCCTAAGAAATTTCCCTTATTTATTCTATTCTGTCTTCATTTTAAACTAAACTTTTATGATCTATACATAACATATGATATCAAGGTTGAGATTATGAAGATAATAATTCTATTATTACGTTTCCACATCAAAGTGAATCATAATACTTAATTTTTATTTTATTTAATGCCTGTTGGTGTTCCAAAAGTTCCCTTTCGAAGTCCTGGAGAGGAAGATGCATCTTGGGTTGACGTATAGTGTGACTTGTGAGATATATTGGGTCATATGGGATTTCCCCGTTCTCTCTCCCGATTGAGATATCCTCCCTTTCGCCTAAGAAAGATTGATTGAATCATAATAAATATAAATTTGGAGCGTGAAAGGCAATTCGATCCTGTTTTGAGTTTTAGGAGGATTCAGATTAACATTATCAATTAGAATCATTTATGGTTGGCTCGGTTGGACAAAAAAATGAAGTATCCAGGCTCCGTTTATCAAAAACCCAATTTCAATTGGGAATATATTCAAGATTATTACTTGTATTATACATTTTATTTACGTTAACTTTGAACTAACTGTTTTGATTTTAAATATAAAATATTTATAGAATAAGCAAACGGTATTTTTTTCTTAATCACTCGAAAAAAAAAATTAAAAATATGTTGAATATTTAATTTGACGAAAGAAAAGATAAAAAAACAAATGTGGTATTGGAAAAATTTGTCCTATATGTGCAAATCAAAATCGGGGAGATCTTTACCCGGAGTAGAGCATAAACCTAAAAGAATTAATTAAAAGGCCCATTCAAGAACAAGAAAATGACATCGTGATTAGGATTGGATCTCGAGGAACTGATACATCAATGAAAAAGAAGTTCGATAAGTTTAGTAAATTATATTTTTTTTAGTCGAGTTTTTTATAATTTTGAAAACCTCTACCAAAATTAAAAACGAATCGAATCTACACATTGATTTTTTTCACAATTTTTTTGAACCGTATGCATAAAAAGGTGCATGTACGGTTTCTAAGGGATGAAATTTTATCCTAATCAACCGACTTTATCGAGAAAGATTGCTTTTTTTAGGCCAAGAGGTTGATAGCGAGATCTCGAATCAACTTATTGGTCTTATGGTATATCTCAGTATCGAGGATGATACCAAAGATTTGTATTTGTTTATTAATTCTCCTGGCGGCTGGGTAATATCTGGTGTAGCTATTTATGATACTATGCAATTTGTGCGACCAGATGTACATACAATATGTATGGGGTTAGCTGCTTCAATGGGATCGTTTATACTGGTCGGAGGAGAAATTACCAAACGTTTAGCATTCCCTCACGCTTGGCGCCAATGAGTTTTTTATTTGAGAGAAAAAAGAATACTATGCCTTCATCATATTAAAAATGAAGTAATAATAGCATGGCACTTTGAATTCGATATGAGAAAAAATTTTCTCTTTTTTATTCTCATTAGATTCTGTATCGAAGGGGTAGTATGAGATGAATAATATTCCCTATTTTTTTTTTGGGGAGTCCGTTTCAGTGTCACAAACCTTTTTCATAAAAAATTTTTTAAAAGTTTGAAAGAGTACAAAGTTTTTTATTTTTTTTTTCAGATAAAAAAGAAACTTTGGGATTGCTGAATTATAGACGAAATAAAGATAAAGCAACGGAGCCACCGTAGTATTTTAAAACTCCTCCGAAAAGAAGGGTGGTAATTGGATCATTTACTGATCGGAATCAGATCGATCCTTTTTTTGTTTCTTTAACGGAAAAAGTAAATTCCATTGTAAAGCCGTATGCAATGCGAAAAAAATGCACGTACGGTTGTTCAATTCTATTCTATAATATAATAATAATAAAATAGATTTTTCTATTTTTCTCGTCGCGCGAGATATAAGAACTCCCTTTAAGGTATACATACCATCAGGGTAATGATTCATCAACCTGCTAGTTCTTTTTACGAGGCTCAAACGGGAGAATTTATCTTGGAAGCGGAAGAACTTTTGAAATTGCGCGAAACACTCACAAGGGTTTATGTACAAAGAACGGGCAAACCCATATGGGTTGTATCCGAAGATATGGAAAGGGATGTTTTTATGTCAGCAGCAGAAGCCCAAGCTCATGGAATTGTTGATCTTGTAGGGGTCGACTAAATAAAATAGTTAAATATTTTTTTTTTTTAGTTTTTAATTTTATCTTATCACTGGGTTTATCTTAATCTTAAGATTCTATTAACTAGAAATCCATTCGGTTAGGATTAATCTAAACCAGCTCATTATGTATATAATTCAGCATGCCAACTATTAAACAACTTATTAGAAACACAAGACAGCCAATCAGAAATGTCACGAAATCCCCCGCTCTTCGGGGATGTCCTCAGCGCCGAGGAACATGTACTAGGGTGTATGTGTGACTCGTTCAGATTATGACCTGGAACAAAAGCAAATGAAAATAATAAATTTTTCCAGTATCAATGATCCATACGGATGAATAGGATAAAATGGAAAAACTCAAGTGACTCTCTAAAAAAAAAAAGATCTTTTCATCTATTGTGTATGAAATTTATGGTTTATATTAGTGTAAAGCCAAAAAAATTTCCCATTGGTAGCGTTAACGTTATCCATTTAGCGGGGAATCCCTTTTATTAAGAGAAAAAAAAAGAATGTTCCCTTTATTTGTAAGAACGGACTATTAGGGTCAGCTATCCAGCTAACTTTCAAAATGAAATACCGTTACTGTATAGGTGAATCTAATTGTGAAAGACCCATTACTGGATAATTCATGGGTAGAGCCAAAAAAAGTTTGAACTGTACAAGTTATCAATAGATAGAAATGAAGTTAAAGTAAAGGAGCTCCGGTGTATAGAGAGGACCTGACCGTTTAAGAAAGAACCATAGAAACGAAGGAACCCACTATATTCCTTTTTATTTATCTAGATTAAAATAGAATTATAAATTTATATTTATTGACTTTTCTTTGATACATTAATAAAAATTTTTAGTTTTTTGTCTTGTTTCAAGACGAAATGTCGAAAAAAAGTGGTCGGGAAGGTTATAGCAGTAAAAGCCATTGGGATTTTTTTTTATACATTGGAACAATCCGTTTTGTTATTAATAGCCCAGGAGGGTAGAAAAGAATAACTCAACGAAAAAAAATCAATTAGTTATTCATCAAAGTTTCATTTACATTTATTCAATGACTAGAGTTACACGAGGATATATAGCTCGGAGACGTAGAACAAAAATGCGTTTGTTTGCATCAACCTTTCGAGGGGCTCATTCAAGACTTACTCGAACCATTGCTCAGCAGAAAATAAGAGCTTTAGTTTCGGCTCATAGGGATAGAGGTAGGCAAAAGAGAGATTTTCGGCGTTTATGGATCACTCGGATAAACGCAGTAATTCGCGAAAACAGGGTATGCTATAATTATAGCAAATTTATAAATGATCTGTCCAAGAGACAGTTGCTTCTTAATCGTAAAGTACTTGCACAAATAGCTATATTAAATATAAATTGTCTTTATATGATTTCAAATGAAATCATATAAAAAGAAGATTGGAAAGAATGCCCCGAAAATGTTTAAATGAAATTCCCCGGAGTTTATTCTCCGGGAGTATAGAGTATAAATTAGTCTGATAAAATACGATAAATAAATAAAAATCAACAAATCCATTCAAAATTAAAAGATTTTTCCGATTTTTTTTACGTTACGATACGATAAAAAATAAGGAGTATCGGGTTTTTATATAATTTATAACAAAGCCGCAATCCATATTTGAGTTCATATTCCTTTTTTGATTCAATTCCATTTTTATCAATTAAATAAAGAAAAAGCATATTATTTTATTATTTTCATTTTTTTATTTCTTTTTGGTTCTAAAACTATTAGTTCTAGTAGTCGACTCATTTCTTTCAAATTGTTTCTCATTATTAAGAAAAGGTAACAACGATAAAATACGAGCTTGTTTTATAGCAATAGTAATTAATCGTTGTTGTTTCAAGGTTAATCTATTTACTCGCCTGGATAATATTTTTCCTTGTTCACTAATAAATCGACTAATTAAACTCATGTTTCTATAATCAATTCGATCCCCCGGTTGGATCGGGGGCAAACGCCTACGAAAAGATCGCTTAGATTTAATAAAGGGTCGCTTGGATTTATCCATAGTTTGTTTAATTTCTGCCTTATACCAAAAATCCTACTTCATATTAAAAATTTTTTTAGGTCCAGTCGAAATAGGATTAGGTTTGTTTATTTATCTTTATATTTATTTTTAAATTCTTATACTTATATATAAATATATATATAAAAAAAAAAAATAGTAAATAATATATATAATGAAAAAAGTTTTGTCCCCTTCATTGAATTAAAAGGAGGATAGCCAGACGTTCGGTTCGATCTTTTTTATTTCTTTATCTCTCCATGAATTGTATGTTTGTAACAATAGGGACAGAATTTTCTAAATTCTAACCGATTAGGTGTATTGTGTCGATTCTTTTGAGTAATATATCTGGAAACGCCCCTTGATTCCTTATTAACACTCTTTCGAACACAACTATTACATTCCAAAATAACTTTTACTCGGACATCTTTCCCCTTAGCCATGAACCTCCTTTTTATTTTTGGGATTTTAAATTCAAACAAATTTTTTTCGACCCGAAGTGAAGAAGAAAGGAAATAAAAAATATAGATATAGATGTTGCTAACTCAAAATACAATTAAAACGAGTTCATTGCAATCAATAGAGTAATAATAAAGAGTATATAAATTAAGAAATAGATAGTATGTAATCAAACTCAAAAATTTTATAACTATATTTCTACTCACAGTATTTTTTTAAAGTCTCGTGTATAATACTCTTATGCTAAACCCACCTTGTTATTTGTATCCCCCCCCTTTTAATTGCCCTTTTATTTTAAAATAAAAGGGCAATTAAAGAAGAAAAGTAGATTCAACTTCACCCCAACCTGAGTTCAGACTCGAAGGAAAAAAAATAAGGGGGTATTAGTCACAGAAAATGGCTTCTTTCTCTAATCTTCATTACCCCGTTACCGTGTTAATAACTAGAATGAAAAAAAAGGAAATGTCAACGCATCGGGGAAAAAGCGATTGATTTCTATTAATAGACCAGCTAAAGACCCAAACCATAGAGTACTTAGTACCGGTGCTACGGAAAGATATGTTTTTAGATCTCGCATTGAAAACCCTCCTTCTTAAATTTAAAATTTTTAAAGATAATACAGATCTAATCTATGAGCAGATGTATATATAGATAGTCAAGGATCACTTGGGTTTTTAAACGAAATGCACTAAGTTAAATAAAAAAAATGGCAAAAAACAAAACATGGACTGGCAAGATAAATCATGTAATTTTATGGTAAAAAAAAATAAGGATATGGAAAACAAGACAAGGATTCTTTAGAATTAGACTATTGGAACCAATTGAATTGAAAGGGATGTAGCGCAGCTTGGTAGCGCGTTTGTTTTGGGTACAAAATGTCACGGGTTCAAATCCTGTCATCCCTACCTAATTACTTTTACTCTAAGAAGTAAGAAGGAATTTATTGAAATTGGACATATGAAATCTCTCGTTTTTTATGACACTCGATATAATCAATATCATATGCATACAGGGCGTAGATAGAGTTTTAGGTTACAAAAAAATCTATTGTGATAAGAAAGCGCTCTTAGTTCAGTTCGGTAGAACGTGGGTCTCCAAAACCCGATGTCGTAGGTTCAAATCCTACAGAGCGTGATTCCATTCTTGTTTGAATTCATAATTAGCCTGAAAAAAATAAACAGGAATAAAAAATTGACCCATTTTCTCGAATCCACGGGAGGTTAATAAAAAAATTTTTTTTTAATCAAAAGTCCAACTGATCACCACGTCTGTATTGTAAATATGCAGTTACAAATAATCCCGCCAAAGTAATAGGAATTAGACCTAAAACGATTCCAAATAGAAAAACTTCAATCATTTCAATTCATTTGAAAAAAAAAAAAAATAAAGGTAATATCTATCCCTAAATATTAATCGGAATTGCCCAGGAATCTCACTAACCAAAAAATGTCAATTGCCAGTTATAATAAGTTATAAAAGAATCCGACGGAAATATTTTGTGAGTTGTTCATTCACTTAATACTTAATTTCAAATAAGTCGTATCTTGTTCAGACCTATAAATAGAACGGAAGTTATAGTTAAAGCCGCTAGTAAAAACCCGAAATAACTAGTTAGAGTAGGCATGAAGGAACTAAAAGGAATATGTTCTTTTTATGCATATGTTTATAAAGTACTTACCTAAGATTTTATTTTGAGAGGTTTGACGAAAAAAAAGTATAGTTAAAATTTATATTTTAATAATAAGTTCAATTGAAAGTTTTGAATTCATCAACTATTACATTAAATACATTAAAGAAAGTAGAAAGTAAGGGCGGTCTAAAAAAAAGAAACGGCTTATTGTGACATCTACACATCTCGTGATTTTGAATCAACAGATTTATTGAAAAATTCTTCAATAAACTAATCTATCTAACTAATCTATCTAATAGTAAAAAAATAAGAACTTTGGCATAGAATTTAATTTACAAATGACACTTAAAATTGCTTTCACTATACGGAAAATAAATTGGAAAAATCATTTCGAGTTTGTTCTTTTTTTAGATAACACTTTTAAATGAAAATGGAACTCATTAGACTCAGCAATGGAGTTTACCCATCTAAAAAATATTTAGAATAACAAACTATTAGATTATGAAATCTTTATTTCGCCCAACTCGATTCTAAGACTAGTAATTGTTATTAATTGTTATTATCTTTACCGTTATACGTTTTACATTACCTATAAATATTATATTTATTTATATATAGTTAGGTAAAAAACCCTTGGATCTAAAGCAAGAACCAGAATAAAAAAGGACGCATCACAAATATTGATTAATTTGTTTTTTTTTTTAGGATTTTAAAATTTCTTAAAATTAAACAATTCCCGATAAACTTTTCTATAAATAAAGGTGAAAAGGAGACTTATTGCGTCTAATTTAATTGATAGATATAATATTCTTCCGGAATTTTTCACAAATTATTCAACTGTCAGAGTCTCACTTCCCCAGATCCTCGGTTTATAACCTGAAATTGATACAATCATAAAGAAAGACTTTTGTATTTGATAAATTTTATATATAAAAAATTTTTAGAAGATAAAAATTATCTCATACTTCGCTTGCTGTGTCAGAAGAAGGATAGCTATACTGATTCGGTATACTCTAAAGACACCTTTGGTACAATATTGGCAATCTTACAAAGATGTAGATTCTCTGTAAAATAAATGTAAATTTACTGGTTTCATCTTTTACCTTTAACTGTACAAAAATATGTGGAGCTCAACATGTCTG